CGGATCTATTCCAAATTTATGAATCGTCCCATGGATTTTGATATTTCGATTGTATGGCGTGGTGTATACACGTTATGCAAACAGAAGGTATGGTTACTCTACTCTATTTTTTCATGGAATGATTATTCCATTCTTTTTTCTCTTTGGATCATAACCAAATCAAAACTTCTCGAGTTATCAGAATCTGTAGTAAAAAAAGTCCTTGGTTATTTAACTTAGATGAAATAGTAATAGTTCCGCTCATTGGTATACTACAAAAATGGGAATGAAATCAATCTGATTCCAATATCTCATATCTTTCCCAAACAAAAGGGGACAATTTAAGTGGAAAGCCCATATCTATTTAATATCTATTTATTAGAATAAAATTAGTCTGTTTTTATGTTATTTCGTACTGTATAATTCCTTTGCTTTGTTTGTGGGATCATTTTCCCCAGGGGTAATGAAAAGAATTCTAGAATGGATTGCTAATTATGCCTAGATCTCATATAAATGGAAATTTTATTGATAAGACCTCTTCAATTGTAGCCAATATCTTATTACGAATAATTCCGACAACTTCAGGAGAAAAAAAGGCATTTACCTATTACAGAGATGGTGCGATTTGATTCTTTTTTCTTGTTTTTTTTAGCCCTCACCTCAGTCTTACGAGAAAGAGACGCGGTTCGGTATAGAAAGAACGAAATTCTTGAAATAAACCTACGCTCGGTGAAGGTGAAGTTTGGAGATAGAACAATTCCTTCTATCGTGTATCCTCGATTGATGCAGCCTCAGATGTTTCAATTGTTGATTTGAGTATTGAGCGAAAGGTTACACCTATGGGTTCTGTATTGCGGGTCAATCCTACACTACATTAGTACCAATAGACGGCATAAGGGAAAAAGCACTACACCTAGGAATCAACAACACAAAAACTTTGTTATAAATTCCCCCTTTCCTTATCGGTATCGGGACTAACAAGAATGGTTGGGACAACAAACATCCATCTCGTTTGTACTTTGGATACCCGTATAACCATCAAAGATCGTTGAAGTGACTAATTCCTGGAAATAGAAGGCGTTGAGAACAAAGAAATTGTTGGAGTTACCATTTATATCTAACACTAATATGATTGGTGTTAAGAAAAAACCTCTTGCGGGAAGGCTGGCTAGAGATTTCTTGTAAAAATACTAGTTCCTTTCAGTTCATAATGAGATGAGAATAGTTCAATTTTTATTCTATGGATTATTCCCCTTAGTACTATGCGCAGAAGGGAGGAGCCGTATGAGATGAAAATCTCATGTACGGTTCTGGAACGGAGATTTTTTGAATAGAATGAACGACCGTAACGGATGTTGGCTCAATCCGAAGGAAATTATGCGGAAGCTTTACAGAATTATTATGAAGCTACGCGACCAGAAATTGATCCCTATGATCGAAGTTATATACTCTATAACATAGGCCTTATACACACAAGCAATGGAGAGCATACAAAGGCTTTGGAATATTATTTCCGGGCACTAGAACGAAACCCATTCTTACCACAAGCTTTTAATAATATGGCCGTGATCTGTCATTACGTGCGACTATCTCCACTATAGAAATAAGGAAAAAAAGCAAAGATCAAATTGGCTAGTAAATACTAGAAAAATAGGCTTTCTACATAATGCATCGTCCAAAGCAACGATTTTTATCAGCTGTAGCAAGGAAAGAGACTTCACGAGAACCAAAATAGGAAGAAAAAAAAATGAGTGCAGCCTATATACTATATTCTATGGATAAAGGATCAAATTGATAGAGAAAGCACCGTAAAGATCAATTAGCGAGCTATTGAGTCGATACAGTTAAGAACTGCTTACTTATGTCATGATATGGGACAAAAGTTAGGAATCAACTTATGTAATAGAGTCGATCCACTAAGGTATTGAGCAGCGGTGTAGCATCAGATCCCAAAGATAGTAAGCTCTTTTTTCTTATGGAAAAAAGTCTTTTTCAAAGATTCTATATGAATTCCATATATGAAACCGAGATAGTTACCTTTCAGAAAATTCTAACGATATTGTGGGGATACCTATGCTTCATTCTTCTGAAGGTGGGAGAAAAGATCAAACTGATTCTGATTATTGATCAAAATTAGGGTTTGAAACTTATGTAATTAACTTCTTCTGGTTAACCCAAGAAAAAATGGGATAGGTTTATGAGAAATCTAATTCAGTTAGCATAGGGTAGATTAAGATAGGACACAAAAAGAATCGATTTTTGAGCCGTATGAGATAGGAAACTCTCAAGTACGGTTCTAAGGGAAGGAACCACCTATTCCGACCGGGGAGAACAGGCCATTCTACAGGGTGATTCTGAAATTGCGGAAGCTTGGTCCGATCAAGCTGCTGAGTATTGGAAACAAGCTATAGCGCTTACTCCAGGTAATTATATTGAAGCACATAATTGGTTGAAAATCACGAAGCGCTTCGAATAAAACCACTCTCTTTTTTAATGAATTAAAAAAAAAAAATAGGTTTGG